CATTCATTGAATGATAAATCACTACAAGTGAAGGAGATACACGATTTAAATAACGAAAGATCCAATATTTAAAAATTGTATCTAAAATGACTGGAAAAGTAGAAACAAGACCGGATATAATTTGATCATTATGAGCAAATCCAAAATCTTTGTAGACAGAACCAATCATTAATTCCCAACCGTGGGGCGAATGGAATCCTATACATAAATCAGTTAATAAAAGAATAGAAAAAGCTTTTATTGTGTCGCTTAAGTTGTATAGGAATTCTTGAAACCAAGAGTTAAGAATAACAAGTTCTTCATTACCTAGAATAGAATAACCACTTAGAATACCGAAACAGATTATATTTGTCGAGAAGTGTAAAATTGTATGGATGCGATCCTCGTTGTGCATCTTGATCAATTGGATCGTTTCTTTGTAGATTTCGATGCGAGGCTTTTGTAAATGTGTTTCCGGGTATTCCTTTATCATTTCGTCCAAACGTAAGAGTTCCTCTAAGTCTATGAATTCTTTTAGAATACTCTTTTCTTGAATATCATTCAAAAAAATTTCGGATTGCCTAGTATTCCACCAATTAGTAAACCAAGATTCCAGACTTTTATTAAATGAGAGAGAGATCCACCAAGGCAAAAATACTATAGATGCAAGATATAGAAGGGAAATTAATACTTTCTTTTTTGCCATTTTTTCGTCTGTGAATTTTAAAATTTTTAATGAACGCACCTCATTCGTCGACTCTATATGATACTAATATTTCTATCAAGCATAAGTTCTATTACAAGTCATCGATGTATTTCCGGATTTTTTTGTGATTCAGTACAGCGGTTAGTCCTTGAATTTAGAAAGAATATAGAATAAGAAAGAGCCCTCTTCAAATTAATAGTAGTCGGATTTCGAGACGAAAGAACTCCCGTTCTATCAAAATATCAAATATTTAGAAAAAAATTCTTTACTTTATGATGAAATGTTTTGTTTTGATATATGATGAATCTATCATTTAGATTTGTTACTGAATTGAGTTAAGTGGATTTACATACGCATAAAAAAAATTGTGGACATAAACAATTTCGTTTTAGAATTGTTTCATATACGTTTGCTTTGGCTCGAGTAAGCGTTCTGAAGAAACTTCAGTTAAGTTATGCTATAGAAAAAAAGATGATTCTTGAGTTTTTTATCTCTTGCAAAGTATTCATTCTTCAGTTCCTTTTTTCAAAATACTTCAATTGGTACACGCAAGAAATAGGCCAATTCAGCAGCTTTTTGCTCAATCTCTCGTGGAGTAAAATTCTCATCAGTACGAGTCAAGGGAATGGCTCCTTGTCCTTTTATTTCCATATAAAGGACACGACGAGCATAAATACCCTCTTTAATTTCTATTCTGATGGACTGAATGTCTTTCATAAGGAATCGGAGGAATATGCGACGATTTTTTCCAGGAAATCCCCAACGAAAAATACACACTATGCCCTCTTTTATATCGAATCGATCATAACCACTACCTACATTCCACGAAATTGTGCACCACAAATAGGAGCTAATAAAAAGACCAGCGATCCCATAGAAAGACATCACGATACCTTGTGGAAAAAAAATGATTTGCTGAGAAGGAAATAAAGATATAAAATTCCTACCAAAATAACTGGACGTTCCAACCAATAAAAACCCTAATGAACCTAAAAAAAGAATAAAGGCCCAACAGAAATTACTTGTTTTTCGAGACCCCGCTATAAGTTCTACCCATATACGTTCTGATCGCCAACTCATACTCTAACTAGACCTAGTTGCATTTTATTGGAATTGGGAGAATAACAAAAATAATTTTTTTTTTACTTTTTTTTGTTTCCGAAGTAACTCTCATCAACCAGCACTATTATGATGTGAACCTTTAGGGATAATTCATCGAATTTCTTAGATCCAAACTAAAATAATAACATCCCTTTCATATGATTTCCTAATACATATAGATATATTGACTTTACATTTCAGAAATTCTCCGATCTATTTGAAAATAGTTATAATTCATTTATCATGTTTACACATACATAAGAGCTTATGCCCGAAGGAAGCCGCATATTATACCATATTTTACTAAATAGATATCCGTGTTATGATCCAAGTAAGTCTTGAAAAAAAAAATATATATATAAGATTTGTCCTTGTTGTATCTAAAAAATCTTGTTTTTTTGAACATAAAGAGATAAAGAAGCCATTGCAATTGCCGGAAATACTAAGCCCACTAAAGGCACAAAAATGGAGGGGAGACTGTTGAGAGTTATCATAGAATGGGTACCTCGATTTAATATTTGTACCTGTTATTTATTGTTATATTTATTGTTTTATATTTGAACCTTATCCTTATATTGTTATAAAGATATCTTATAATTCATATATAATTGTTATATTATACTAAGTATACCTAAGTGAGTATATATATACTTAATAGGGATAGGGAGTCTATAAGTATATGTTTTAAGAAATATATATTAATTAATAAAATAC